TAATAGTATACCACTTCTACGAATAGCTCTTAATGCCGCATCTCTTCCGAGACCCGGGCCTTTTATCATAACTTCTGCTCGTTGCATACCTTGATCCACTACTGTCCGAATAGCATTTCCTGCTGCGGTTTGAGCGGCAAATGGTGTACCCCTTCTTGTACCCTTGAATCCACAAGCCCCGGCAGAGGACCAAGAAATTACTCGACCCCGTACATCTGTAACAGTCACAATGGTATTGTTGAAACTTGCTTGAACATGAATAACTCCCTTGGGGATTCTACGTGTATTCTTACGTGAACCAATACGTCTATTTCTACGCGAACCAATTTTTGGTATAGGTTTTGCCATATTTTATCATCTCATAAATATAAGTCAGAGATATATGGATATATCCATTTCATGTCAAAACAGATCCTTATTCTTTTTTTTTTTTTTACTTAATTTAGTTTATTTATTTATTTGTACATCTGTACATCGGGTCCTTTAGATTTCGAGAGTCTTTTTGTTTTAGAAAGATTATCCTTGTCTTTGTTTATGTCTCGGGTTAGAACAAATTACTATAATTCGTCCCCGCCTACGGATCAATCGACATTTTTCACAAATTTTACGAACGGAGGCCCTTATTTTCATATTTGTCATTCCTTTTTTTAATTCCGAATCTACTTATTGGAAGAAAATAAGTTTCTTGAAATTTTGAATTTCGAATTGTATCCTCACGAAAGAATGTTGAAATTGAAAAAACCGCCTAATCATTCAAGTCTTTGCTTTGGAGTCTCTAAATTATACGCCCTTTGGTTGAATCATAAGGACTTACCTCAATTTTTAGTCTATTTCCTGGTAGTATACGTATAAAACTACATGAAATCCTTTACGAAACAAAAACCAGAATAATTTTTTTGTTATCTAAACGAATCCGGAAGATACATACCATCGGTAAGTTGTTCAGTAATTAAACCCTCATGAATCCATTTTTGTTGTTTCATTCCAGGTAAAACCGCTTTGAAGTATCAACTAATGTAAGAGGGATAATATTATAAACTTGTCCTTTCTCTTTTTTCACAAATATGACCGTGTCGGCTATTAGAAAGATTACCATATATAACACAAAACTTCTCCGCCGATTCCTTCTAGTCGAGCCTTTCGGTCTGTCATTATACCTCGAGAAGTAGAAAGAATTACAACCCCCATTCCGCCTAAAATTCTAGGAATTCGTTGATAGTTAGAATATATTCGTAGACCGGGTCGACTGATCCGTTTTAAATTTAAAACAGTTCTATATGGTCCTTTCCTATTTCTTCTATGTCGTAGGGTTAAAACCAAAAAATATTTATTGCTTTCTTGATGTTTTCTCACGTTTTCAATAAAACCCTCTTGTAAAAGGATTTTAACAATATTTTCAGTGATGTTAGTAGATGGTATTCGAACTGTTCTTTTTTTATTCATGTCAGCATTTCGTATAGAGGTTATTATGTCAGCAATAGTGTCTTTACTCATGATAAACTAAGATTTTTGTTTCCCCCGAATTTTGATATAATCAACATGCTCTTTTTCTTTTTTTCTGAATTTTTTAATATTTATGAATTATTAAAGATATATACGTGATAGATAAACAATTTACTAATTAATTAAATAAATTTAATCAATTTCATTCAAATACTATATTAAGGTCTTCCCCTATAATACTTCAGGTGCTAATGAAACTATTTTAGTGAAATTTAACTGTCTTAATTCCCGGGCGATCGCGCCGAAAATTCGGGTTCCTTTTGGATTTCCTTCTTGATCAATAACAACCGCAGCGTTGTCATCATATCGTATTATCATACCGTTGTCACGTTTGAGTTCTTTACAAGTACGTACAATGACAGCTCGGACCACTTCTGATCTTTCTAGAGGTGTATTTGGTACTGCTTCCTTGATTACAGCAACAATAATGTCACCAATATGAGCATATCGTCGATTACTAGCTCCTATGATTCGAATACACATCAATTCTCGGGCCCCGCTGTTATCCGCTACATTCAAATGGGTTTGAGGTTGAATCATATCATTTTTTTTTTATCGGTTTTTTCTTTTTCAATGCAAAGGTATAAAAAAAAAAAAAAAAGAAATATTATTTGTTCAAAACAAAAAAAGAAACCTGCAATTGTTTTTTTTTCATCCCAAAAACCCCTTTCGTTTGTTTCTACATTCCTATCCAGAAAGAATGAATTGAGTTCGTATAGGCATTTTAGATGCCGCTATTGAAATAGCCCTTCTAGCTATATTTTCTGCTACTCCGCTCATTTCATAAAGTATTCTACCGGGTTTAACGACAGCTACCCAATATTCGGGAGATCCTTTCCCCGAACCCATACGTGTTTCTGTAGGTCTTACTGTAACAGGTTTGTCTGGAAATATGCGTACCCATATTTTTCCACCGCGGCGTGCATTTCGTGTCATTGCTCGCCGCCCTGCTTCTATTTGTCTAGATGTGATCCAAGCGGGTTCAAGCGCTTGAAGAGCATATCTACCGAAGCAAATACGATTACCTCGATAAGATATTCCTTTCATTCTTCCTCTGTGTTGTTTACGGAATCTGGTTCTTTTGGGGTTATAGTTGATGGTTGTTTAGCAATTCCATCCATCTCTACTACAGAACCGGACACGAGAGTTTCTTCTCATCCAGCTCCTCGCGAATTAAACAATTAAAAATAATTAAACAAAAAAAAATACACGGTTAATAATATATGGAATCGTGGGATTCTTTGAAATTTGATCTAATCGATTATAAATTAGAAATTTTTTGTGGTTTAATATAGAATTTAACACGTATTCTATTTATAGATAATGTCGTTTTGGTAGAACGCTATAATGAATCTTTATTTTGTTTTTCCTTTTATTTCGAATCGACTAAAATTTAGAAATAAAAAAAAATTCGCGGGCGAATATTTACTCTTTCAACATTCAGTTGTAAGATTAGTCTATGACATGACCTCTCAGAATAAATGAATAGGTTTCTGGTTCGTTCCGCCATCCTACTCAATGAATCATTAGGATTCGTTTTCAATAGAATCTTATGCATTCACAGGTTCTGTCGTTCCCACCACTTCTCGATTAATGATTAGGTCTGAATTTTACAACGGAGCCTCCAATTAAATTTATTCTTGAGTCAACCTTCTCAGTCTTTATTGGCTCGGGGCTCTTGATTTTTTGTTCTATGCACGGATTTGTCTAATTATGGATCAATCAGTATTGATGCTTTATTACATTCCCTTTATATGAGATGACTCATAGACCTTACATATTGGAATTATATATCATTAATATTCTTTTTCTATCTTTCTCTCACCCTTCCATTTATCTGTATACTTTATATTGCTTTACAACCCATAATCAGATTGTTTTTTTTTGTTTATGTAAAAAAGATTTCAGTTGCTACAATGATATGACTTATATATCATATCTTGACTGGTTCTTTCTATCCAGATAACACGAAGTGATGAGTTGGTTATTAGTTCTATAGTTATCAGTTTGTACTATGGGCTGTCCATTTTTTTGAATCCCAACCCTAAAAAAACCAACGAGTCACACACTAAGCATAGCAATTATATCAAATGATTAATCGAATTTTTATTCAACCTTATAGAATTGTTCTTTTTTTTTTTATTATTTACCAGAAAAAGAATGAAAGAGTTTGCCATTTTTTGTTTTATCACCAGATATAACTAAATATAAGTCAAGTAAGTTCTTATTATTCCTCGTCTACAAATATCCAAATTTTGATGCCTAATACCCCATAGATAGTTCGAACTGCATAGGAACAATAATCAATTTTAGCTCGAATGGTTTGTAGAGGAACTCTACCTTCTCGGATCCATTCAACACGTGCAATTTCTTTTCCGTCGATACGCCCTGCAATTTGTACTTGAATCCCTTTTGTACCTGCCTGTTCAGTTAATTCAATAGCTTTTTTCATTGCTTTGCGAAATGAAACTCTATTCTTTAATTGTCCGGCTATAAATTCTGCAAGAATATTGGGGTGCCCGTAAGGATTTGCAATTCTTGTAATAGCAATGTTGAGTTTTCGGTTTACACAATTGAGTTCTTTTTGTACATGCGTCTGTAATTCTTCGATTCTTCGAGTCCTGTCTTCTATTAATAACTTGGGGAATCCCATATAGATTATGACCTGAATCAAATCGATTCTTTTTTGAATCTCTATACGTGCAATTCCCTCTACATTAGAGGATATTTTCATATTATTTTGCACATAATTTTTGATACAATCTCGTATTTTTTGATCTTCTTGTAGATCCTTTGAATAATTTTTTGGTTGTGCAAACCAAAGAGAATGATGACCTTGGGTTGCACCAAGTCTGAAACCAAGTGGATTTATTTTTTGTCCCATAATCCCCCACTACTATATATATCGTGAAACGTGACATCTGTTTGTATTTTTTTTTTATTCATTCGATTTTTTTTAAGCATAACATAATATAGCGTTTTTGTATTTTTTATAATATAAAATATTCTTCCTTTAAGTATTCCTCAGCTCTAATTTATAGAATTTCCTTTTATCTATTTCTTCCTCTTCATCTAAAGATATATCTTTCAATACAATAGTTATATGACAAGTGGATCTTTTTATAGGATAACCCCGTCCTCGAGCCCGGGGCTTTAATTTTTTCACAGTTGTGCCCTCGTTGACTTCGGCTTTACTAATGATTAAACTTGTTTCGTTCAAACCCTTATTGTGATTAGCATTTGCTGCTGCAGAATAAACCAATTTTAAAATGGCATAACATGCTCGATAAGGCATAAGTTCTAGTATCATAAGTGTTTCTTCATAGGACCGCCCACGAATTTGATCAATTACTCTTCTCGCTTTGTGAGCAGACATACATATATGTTGACCTAAAGTGTATACTTCTGTATATTTCTTCACCTTTCTCTTCTGTATCATAAGATTCACCTCTCATTAATGAACGATAAGCATCTATATTTTATTATTTTTTAATTAA